AGCCTTGTCTTCCTTCCAACGACTAGCTTCCGTTTCTTGTTCCGGTCCGACAACAAGGACGCAGCCCGGCCCCTTCTCGGGAAAGGAGTGTAGGCTTGCTTCGCATAGGCTACACAAGCCAGGGTGGGGAAAGGCTTGGGCCTACCTATCCCGTCCATAAAGGCAACGAAGTTGAGAAGTTCCATATTGTCGAGCCGAAGGGCAGCACTTCTGTACGTGATCGTAGTATGTCACGTCGTCTCGTCCCCCGCTGCATCGAAGAGTACCTATGCACTATGTTCCGGTTCACTGATAAGGAAGATAGAGTTGGGGTGGGAGTCTACGATATGATACTCAAGTATGACCCGAGGAGATACATGCTAACTATGGGTAGGAAGCAGGAACCTTTATGTAAATGTAAATAATTTCGGGAGGTTACAGATCTCTTATACTACCATCGATCGACAGAGCGGAACGACCAGAAAAAGAAGTGAAGTTAGAAAGCCGTATGATAGGCGGTAACTATCTTGTACGGTTCGGAGGGTAATCGGCGTACTCCGATCAGTGGGGGGGAATCTTTGGCTCTATCGAACATACAGGGAATTGGAGGTAGCATTCTACCGATGTCAAGTCATGGACTGGTTTCTTCAGCCCTTTTCTATGTGTTGGTGTTCTATATGACCGACATAAGACTCGACTTGTTAGATATTACGGAGGTTCAGTGAGCACCATGCCGAATCTCTCTACCATTTTTCTCTTTCACTTTGGCCAATATGAGTTCACCTGGTACTAGCAGCTTTATCGGGAATTTCTCATCTCAGTAGGAGCTTTCCAAAGAAATAGCTTAGTAGCCACATTAGCAGCGCTTGGGATGATTTTAGGCGCGGCGTATTCCCTTTGGCTATATAATCGTGCGGTTTCTGGAAATTTAAAACTCCTCCATAAATTCTCCGATCCAAATGGCAGAGAAGTTTTCATATTTATACCTTTTCTTGTTGGAGGGGCGACCGTCCGTTAAACTACCAAAGAAAAAAGGGTAAACCAATGTGATCATGACATTGTAGGTGCTTGCGATGGGACGGATGCGACTTCCCTCAGTTGGTTTGGGGGGCATAGCCCGTTGCAGAAGTCCCCCCTTTTTTTGATCCATTTCTTTAGTCTTTAGGGAGCCAAAGCTTGACTTTACTAAAAAAATAAGGCTCGCGCAGGGCAGGGGCGCTCACCTTTTTTGGCGGAGCCGTATCTTGTTGGGTGGGACCGAGAGAAAGAAAGGACGGGGGGCAACCATGCATGGTACTTCTCGACCGTGTCTCCGAGGGACAGTTGAACGAGCGACTCATGAATGCTGCCAGGTCGAACGAGCCAATAACTCGAACGCGTTCGGTCTGTTTTTTGAGCAAGAATCACAGCGTTACCTTACCTTCACCATGATACGGACTCCAAGTTCTTATGGCAGAGCACGAGGAGATTTATCATCAATATGATGATGAGAATAGAAACCAGAAGCACGACCGGAGTCTTCGTGGTCCAAGATAAGAAAACCATCAAAAACGTAATGTAAGCATGAGACTTTTGGTAGTACCGGTGAACCAGATGGCCGCGGCGATAGAATCTGGGACGGAGGACTCGTAGTATCTCTCTAGATCTGGCAAAAGCGAAAGACCCCTAACGTAATTCGAATGGAGGCTGACTGCGGAGCCCACTCTGGCCCGCAGGGCGGGCCCCTGTGGTTGTGAGCTGGAGCTGCCATAGCTTATGGCTAGAGCAATGGGAGGGGCCCCGGCAGAGAGAACAGTAAGGATAACGAGCGCTCCGCCCGCCAAGCTTAGGCAGGAGCATCGGGCAAGTGCTTGGTAGGCTAAGAGCCCAGTGAACCGGGCAGAGCACTCGACGAAAGGAGGACACACTGAGCAAGTACGAGAAATTGGCCCCTGCCCGCTTTCTTAAAAGAGCAAGGTGACCTCCTGTTAAGGAGGTAAAACCAAGGACCTATGGAAGTCGGGGCTCATCTCCGGTCAATATTGATCAAACAATAGGAGGCCGTAGCACTGACCTGACCTCTTTTTTATTGATTCAATACAATAGGGGAAAAGATCGTACAGTTCCCTACCGAGACAACAGAAACTCTCAACGGATCTTCTGCGCGCTGGGCATACTTCTTCCGTGCGTCTTTCTCGTGGCGGGAACAGAACAACAGGAAAGACCCGGCCGACCTGCCCTTGGCGAGCTTTATTTAAGAGAGAATGGGGAGTGAATCGAAAGGCTTCCGTTGCCGTTCTTGGTTTTAACCAAACCAACCTCTCGATCTTATTCGTAGTTGGGAAGAGGGAAGGAGTCTAAATCAATGGACATTAATGAACCATCATTGATGGACGTTGCACATGACACGATCAATTCGACTCAAGGTCCGGCGCTAATAGAAGTTGCTTACTCTCCTAGGGTAGCGAAGGAAAAGGGCAGGGCTTTTCCGTAGTAATAGTGGGCGGGTCCTCTCATGAGATCTATGCCGGCCGCCGGAATCAAACGAAGGTCGAAGGACCATTCGATTCATTAAGGGGCATAGATCTAGGCCTATTTGTTCGGTCAATCACCAAAGGAGTTCCGGCTTGCTTCGCATAGGCTACACAAGCCAGGGGGGGGAACCACTATGGTTTTTATTCCTCGATTATTTTGTACCGTCCGGAGGTCATATAGATCGGAACCCGGAGCGATAAGAACGAAAGGGTTGGTGTGGCCACAGCTACAACTACTGGCACTTCAAAAGGCTTAGATTTAAAGGGCGCTACTGAAAGCTTTTTTTTAGGTCGTGTAAGAGGTGTAAGCCTCGAAAGCCTTTGGTACTTTCGGTAGAGAGAGCAGCCTAAAAAAAAAAAAAGATATTTACAATACCTTCCCCTATTTCTGCATTTCATTCTTTATTTGGCCCGCTTCAAACAAAATGAGAAAAAAGGGGAGGCCTATTGATTCGAAGTCACTACGAAAAGGTCGGTCAATGGCATAGCTCTTTCTTTCCCCGGTCTCCTTTCGAAGGAAAGGCCTTCGCATTCCTAATCCGGTAGGGCCGGGCAGCTTTGTTTGCCCTAGCTTGGCGAATCGCATCCCCGCGCAACGACATTGTTTGTGCGCTCTTTACCGTTCTCGCTCAGTGTTTGCAACGGCTGGGAAGGCAGTCGTAGAAGCGAAGCCTATCGCCACGCCGACCATCAAGAGATCCCTTCTCAAAGATTTGATGGAATGGCCCACCCCACCCAAGAGCGCTTATGTCATATATGGGAACTCATGGCTGGAAACAATCCTTATTTTATATCCGGTAGGAATAATCAGAATCAAAGTCCAGGTTGGTTGGTGAGCCTAGTGATAGGAGACTATCATAGCTTGGTTCGGAGAGCACTTGTTGGGTTAAAGATTTTTTTTGCTAGGATGCTACGGCCTAAATGCGGAACTATTGACTCTACTTGTTCGGATGGGTGTTCACCCCAAAGTGTTCCCGGACCGCATGCATACATCCGTAAGTAACTTAGTGCAACATGGCAAATTGAATTGAGAGGAATCAGCAAAGAAAAGAAAAACAGGTCAACATCTTAATGTGTATTTGAAAGATTGTCCTCGGGCTGAAGAGTGTCCACATGAGTTCGTTGAGGTGTCTACACTACACAGGCCCGTGGTCTTCTTTTATATTCTGTCGGGAGTTCAGATTGCTCCACCTAAGTAGAACGAAAAGGAAGAATTGAAAAAAAAAGGGGGGGAGCCAGAAGCTTCGCTTCCGGTAGCTTGCTCACTATCCTAGTTAGAAGAGGGCTCTTTGGCGGATTCTTTAGATCTGGATAGAGTCTCGCTCCGTGGGAAGGCAGTGGAAGATAAAGTCGCTGCGATTGCGTGAGTTCAATCAGTTTCGGTTGGTTTGGTTCAGTCAGGTTTGGAGAGTCTCAACCGATAGGGCAGAAAAGTTGGGTAAGGGAAGTGTGGAATTGAGACATCTTGCCCATGGGGAAGGCAAGGAAATGAAATTGTTAATTAAATGTCCTAGTAGGGCAGGGTTTAACACTATATAAGGGCCGGAGAAAGCGAAAGAAAGCCTTTACCTCCTTTTTACTTTCTTTTTTTGAAAGCGCTAGGCACCTGTTAAAAGAAAAAGAAATCTCCCTAACCGCGAAAAAGGCGCAAACTGCTTCTTCTATATTCGAGAACATCTGTGCCAGGACAAGTGGCAGAAGCAAAGGCGAAAAGACTAGCATCGGATTTGTCTAGGAGTCACAACGATGTGGAACTTCTATTCTATATAGACGCTATTTCGCGCTGAGCGACCCTCCTCACTCACTAGTAAGCTCTCCCTTGAATCCGTTCACCCCTCTCCTAACGAATGCTCCTATCCTATGGGAATGAGTGCTTGAATAAACTCTGATTCCGCTTGGCCGCTCTGAACTCTTGGTTTCAGCTCTTAACAAGAATTGCCATAGTTGAATGTGAACAACTCGATTGTTTAAGTCCTTTACCCGGTTCAGAAGGGCTAGAAATCCTTCTCACGAAGAAGGAGTCCGGTAAGAGGCAAGGGCCCTGCTTTCTCCCTCCTAGCCAGTGAAGGAAGCCTTCTCTTTCTTTTTGAGCGAAAGAACCGAACCCCAGGGGCAGGAAAGACTGTCTTTAAGCTCATGAGAATGCCCAGGCTTGATTAAGGTAGTTCAGTGACTTGACTTCCGGTAGCTCTTTGGCAGCTAGCTATAAAGGAGCTCAGGAATAGGTTTTTGGAAAGCCAACCAGAAGGCACCCGAGGTATATTGTCCTGACTTACCAGTGCGAGGTGACCCAGAAAGACGGTAGGCATAGAGCTATGGGAATGCTGTCATAGGCTAGGGGAAGAAAGTGAAGTTCAGTTCGAAAGGTGTTTCAGTTCCCATCTGGTGAGAAGAAGCTCTTTGCTTTGAAAGCTTTTTCGTAGGCAGCAAGCAGTGGTAGGCTAGAAGGAAGCGCAGGAACTTCCGGGATTAAGGAAAGTAACCCGAGGGTAGTAGGTTACAGAATCCGATTTGTGGCATCTTTCCTTGTCCGATTTGTTAGAGAAGGACTTATTTCAAAAAAAGTTCTATAAGAATAGGGCAACTCCATTCAATAGGGAGGGAGGCATGGAATGGATGCTTCCCCTTTCAGTGCAGGAAGGACTGCTTGGTGAAATGACGTACTTAGGATTCCCTCACTGTCAAGCAAGGGAGTGACGAGAGGGTATCAAAACCACTCTTTAGAAAGATAGCCTACATTGAACCAAAGGAGTGATCCCCACTCCGAATGAGATGTCGTATACGCAAATGCTCTTTCCGTTGCAGGCATAAGCGCTGCAAACATGGCTACTTCCGCTCTTTTCGGAAGAGAAGATAGTTCCGTCACTTCTGGGATTAAGGGATCTGGGCTTAAGGGAGTTCCCCCGAGGGAAAGACAGTCAATAGGAATTCTCTCTACTCTAGAACCCATAGGCCTAGGAGCAATAGACTGAAGAGGTACGGCATCTGTAACAAAGTCAGTAACAAAGGGAGAAGGAAGAAAATCCAGTGATAGTCTTTGGGACTTCTCCGGTGCTCTCTTTCCTGTAGTCGGAATCTCTGGTATCATCTTTTCCAACTAATGCCAGATCTGATTCAATAGGAACAGAACCTTCTACCCCGTCTGGTATTCACGAAAAGGAAAAGGAAGTCAGGGAATGAGCTAGAATATACCTGATGTTTGCAATTCTTACTGTCCTTCAAGCCTTAGTAAGGCAAGTGACTCCGTACTTCCTTTTTTTCTATCCCTAGTATCGTACTCAACAAAAGGGAAGAACCCTTGTTCAAGCCGGATTCTTGGAGCCTTCGGGATAGCATACCCTAATCCGAACGATTAAGTAGGAGGTTCTACTTTAGAGTTGTTGAACTGTTGAAGGCGTAAAGCGGTGGAAGTAATTACCTTGCTTTTCAGTCTTTGTTTTTCACCAGGTAATCTTTTTCCATCCCCGAACCCCTTAACGAGGAACATAGCATCCGAGTTAGGCCTTTCTTTCATTTGAATCATTTGAACCTGGTATAGGTTTGTTTTTCTATATCTTACTATCTATTACTTTCAAACCGGTCTCCTAGGGATGATCACGCTTTTGCGAGTTCACTTCCTTCGCTTGAAAACGCCTTAGGTCCTCTGTTCCGATTCTGTGCATTGGGAATGAGTTAGAGCTAGGCTATCTTAATGGCCTATGCCTAGTCGACTCCTTTAGAGTCCCACGGTCTTGATCATGGGCTCCCCTTCTTCTCCTAATGGAACTCTCTGGTACACGGGAAACCCAGATCCTAAACTAGGGATGGACAGTAGGGATAAGCTTACACAAAGACAGATCGTCTGTGGGATAGGATTTAAAAGACTAGAAATCCCGTCCAGTTAGATCGTGCAGGTGTAGAACAGCTGTTTGGGGTGAACCTTAGGCCTTTGGTCGATGCGCCAACCTAGGAAAACTTAACCCAGGGGAGCACCCATCAACCATCTCTAATAGGGATGGACCAAAAAACTAGCATACAGAGACCTCCTCCGCTCATGAAAGAATCGGTCTATCTTCTTGTCCATCCTACTAACAGGCTCATCCGACCTCCCATCGAACCAACAGAAAAAGAAGGATGGGTTGATGGCAAGCATGTGGGGACACGGACAATCCTCCGAGATCATGTAATGTAAGAAGTATAAACCCACGGTTGAAGGGCTAGCCTTGCATGGGTTAACAACAAGGAAACTTCCACCATTCCTTAGCACGAAGACTCCTCCACATACAGAGTCTATAGTCAGATCGGTTAGACCCCTCGTCTAGTTGAAGTAGACTTGAAACGCAGACTCACCTGATGAAGAGTGAGTGAACTGTCTAGGGAAAAAGAGGGACAGAATGACCCCTCTATGCGTACAGGAAGACTGACAAAACCTGGATACAGAGTGTGGAATGACAGAATGAGCGAGGCTACCCCTCGGGCTAGTAAGACTACGTAGACTAGAACCAAGAAAGTACAGTAAGGTTCCCCTCAACATAAAACCTCTTCACTCAAAAAAGGAAAAAGAAATGAACAAGGATGAATGAACACCATCCCGGCGTGCCAGAGAGATCTCCAGGATTCCACCCCTGCTTCCTTCTTGAGCATCTCTTCTCACCCAGTTTAACCCAGTGGGAGAAAGCCACATTAGGCAATGGATCTCGAAATCAGGATCGTGTAACAAATAGAAAACACATCAAAGGGACACCCCTTCCCCATGAACAGAAAGAGTATAGGAGTGTAGGCTTGCTTCGCATAGGCTACACAAGCCAGGGGTGGGGAAAGGGTCACTTTTCATGGATATAGAACAGAGGACTGCATGAGTAGACAAGCCTCGAAATGCCAACTACCCTGAGGAGATGTTAGGAGGCCTAAGGATTCGCTGGGCTCTATGCATAGAAGCCCGGTAACCACACCCCTTTCACAGTCTGTCCTTCCTTTCTCTTTCTGTTAACGAGTTACCGATGCGGAATAACGTTAACTCATTGGTTGGCGAGGTAGGGTTTGTGATTCATGGATTGCTATCCTGCAGTAAGGAGCAATCCCCTTGTAGCTATAGCGAAAGCAGTGCAGCTAGGTAGGTTAAGAAATCTCTCATTGCTTGTATTCGACTATTGTAACTGTCTTATCGGCTATCATATGATTTATCTTATAGTATAGTTCTGAAGTCGGGAAAAGTTACGTTTTCCCGGGATTTTTCAATAAAATGACTTTTTCACTCTATAAGAGAAATTGAAATCATTAATAATTTCATTTTCCCGGGATTTTTCAATGAAATCTTTTCAAAAGGACCTCTTGTTAGCCGGTAAGCCCAAACCTTCCCTCCGCTTGAAAAGAAGGCCTTCTGTCCTCACTCGATTCGAGAGGGACGGACTAAGGCCTTTGAAAGCCGTCCCTTCGGTTCAATCTTCTATGTCAATGATGATTGGGACAAGTGCTTTGCTGCCACTTCCTTCTTACCATTTATCTACTCCCTTCTTCGCATCTCGAAAAAAGGCATTCGTCGCTGCGACTTCTTCCTTCTCTGTGCGATCTTCTCCTATTGATTCAATTCCTCCTGCAAACCTCAAAGCATCTCCTTAGGCGAAATGGTTAGCAAGACAGTCAAGCAGTAAAGCAGGCAAAGTCATCAGTCCCACAGCTTAATCCCGAACAACGGATTCGATTTCTATACCATTTTTCCTTCACAGAGCCAAGGAGCTGATTCTTTAGAACGGGGTAAGCATCCCACAGCTTATTCTCTTTCTATATCTAACACAGTCTTCTATCAAGCAGCGGTTGCGGATATAAGACCAACTCCTACTCGTAGTTAGAAAGAAGACGTTCTTTCTATATCTTTCTCAGGATCTAAGCTCTCGCAACTTCCTTCCCTCCCAGTTTGCATTCTCTTCTTTATATATGTCATTTGCTTGCCTTATCCTATTGCTACTGCGACTGGTAATCGGCATTTTTCTTCTTTAAGTGCCACGGTCGTCGAAAAGACTAGCAGCATTTGTCCACTTCTCTGACTGACGAAGAAGGAGTCCCACTACACGAAAAGAAAGAAGGTAGGAGCCGGGTTAAATGGTTGATGGTTGAATGAATGTGACCAAGCCAAGAATGGCTTTTGTTGACAGAGAGATTTCTTTTTAGGAAGCAGAATAAGCACAGTTAGCAAGATCCCCTGCTATTTCAGCTGCCGTTGAAGGAAGAACCGATGTGATTGCTCGAGTTGAAGAAGTGGATGCTGGTATCGTAGATAAAAAAAGGCTGCTTAAAGGACTGATCTCTCTCTATTGATTAAGTCATTTCCCGAGTCAGATGCCATGAAATGAAAAGCGTTATATTATTAATGTGCAGATTTTTTAGGTGTTCCGTGAGTGAGGGAAAGTCGGATGAACCCAGGAAAGGGAAAAAGTAAATAGAAGGGAGAAGTTGAATCTAGCTAATTCGATTTGATCCGATCATCTCTTTCAATCAAAGAACACCAACCAAAAGAGGCAGTCGCGGCACACTTTCTATATGAAACCTTCTACGCCGCAGAAAGAGTTCTCGCCCGGGCTTGTATTCTTGTCAAGAAATTCCCTTGCCTCACAGCTCCAAGAGCGGATAAAGCGCAAACTGCTTCTGAGGGGATTTCCCTGGCTAGTCTAGAAGTCCCTGCCCTGCTTTGGCTCGCTCTTTCCATTCTTATCTTAGAATCTCTGATATCCATTCAAAAGGCATTTCGAGAGGCATATTCGTATTATCGATATGCCACTAACTCAAGTGCCACATCTGATTCAACAGCGGCAGCGTCTATTGCAAACATAGCACTGAATTCACTAGCACTGGTTTCAAGGGATGCAGATGAAATTAATCTTCTTTGCTCTGATTCGATTCTTGATAACCTGACACCAGGTCAGAGGGAAAGCATTAGTTGTCTTCGAATTCTTACGCCATTACTCAAATGTCTTCTTTCTTTTGTGATAAAGAGTAGAGTAGGTCGTCTCATTCTCATTCATTTCAAAGAATGAAAACATCCCTGGCTTGTGTAGCCTATGCGAAGCAAGCCTACACTGGCTTTGGTGCTATCTTCTAGTTGAGAAAGGCTGCTAAGGAAAGGAATGGAATTTCTTTAAGTACGAGTTAGCCAGAACGATGAAAGGTCAGACAGTCATCTCACACGCCTAGCTAGAGCTTTCCTGGGTCTATCAAGAATCAAGAAGAAGGAGGCGAAAGGCGATGAAAAGGCTTATTTTAGGTTAGGAAGGCAGTGTTAAGATATGAATCCCCTAGGCTTTCTCTTTTTGTCGGAATAGGAGGGATAGATGCCTTTTCTCTTCTTTGCTATTCTGTCATAAGCTAATCAAAAGTCTTCTTGAATCAGTTTCATTTTGATTCTTTTTTTATAAGTAGGCATAGAGTCTTAGCGGTTTGACTTTCTGCTATGCCGTGGACGGTATGCTTCCTGATAGTAGGTCTCTTTAGTCGGTCTCCCTGGGGGTAGAAGTCAGGCTTTTCTTCCTTTCTCTTTGCTTGGTGGAGGAAGAGGGATAGGAGCTGCTATTTAATCAGTTATAGCTCCACTCGACTTAGAAGAAAGAAGCCAAAAAGGCAGAACTCGTCTTGAAGCCCAAAGGAAGCGAAGGCGAAGGAACTCACGGATCCTGATTCCATTCTTTTTGAGGTTGAGGGAATACCTGGTTCAAGACTCATCGAAAGGCAATCAGCCAGCGAGGCAATGGCTAACATTGGCATGCTTTGAATAAAGAATTTCCTTCCCTGCCTGCCTGACCCTTCTGGCTTGACCCTTGGCCGTGACTCCTTCCTTTGCTTTGGTGCTATCTTCTAGTTGAGAAAGGCTGCTTTCTTTCCTAGTTCAAACCAACCCGGGAAAGATGAATCTAGCTCTAGTTATCTTTGCGCAAAGCCTTCTCTTTCTTTTTGAGTGAAAGAACCCGGTCTTCGTATTCGTAGATGTGAATCTCCCCCCTCTGCTTACTTCAATACCGTTTTTACCACTCGGCTGGGCAACTCCGCTGTTACAGTATACCATAAATAGGCATATCCGGCTGTTATAGAATCCCCTGCTCTTGAATATGAGTAACTATCCAATTCCATAACAGAAAGAGATGGGACTAGAGCTTTTGGCTTTCTTCCTTAACTTCGATCAAGGATTGCTGCGTTAAGGGCTCTTGCCCATGTCTAATGCCTTATTAGATGAAGACGAAGAGCTGGTGCTCTAACCTGATGTCGGAATAGCTGCTGTGAATGGAATGGGGGATAAAGGAGGAATTGTCCAAAGCCTTTTTTTTCCTTAATTACCCTAGTTAAGATATCCCACGCAAGGAAGAGAATAGGTAATAGGCTGCAGAGAGGAGACTGTGGCACTTTCGGATCAATGATTAGCTTTTTCTCTTTCTCCGACTATTGAAGCACATTAGCATCAGCAGACGATCTGCGGCATTTACTATTTCCATGCCATGACATGAGACAGATCTCTCGCAACTAGTTCCCTTGCTGATTTGATTCAACTCCTGAATGCCATTCTATTGTTTGCAAACGAGTGAAAGGCGGAGTGACGGTTTAGGCTTTGGATTCGACAGTTGGGATAGGAATGAAGCCAATGATGTCCCCAAACGAGAAGGCTGATCTTGTATTGCGGGATTACCCCAGAGCATAAATGCGGGATTACCGGTCTTTGCACTCATAGGTTCTTTGAAAAGCTGAGTAAGAGCTATTGTGGACCGGTCTTATTGGTCAAGAAAGCGTCGAAAGAGTGACTCTTGCGGGGACAGGGAAAGGGCTTGTTAAGGACCTTCTTGCCCTAAGGCGAGCAACTGACACTGACATAGGGGAAAATAGAATGCAAGGTAACTTCATGCTTATCCGGTGTTCGGACGAAAGAATCCCCTGCTCTTGTTCGAGAATCTGCTCCACATTCATGCCCAGAATCTGCTGCTCTCTTTCCTGCTTACAAACCGAAGCTCTTTTCGCCCTTACCGGAGCAGCTAAAGCAACTGCCAAATGACTTTCCTGTTGATTTCGCAGGACAGACAGATATTGAATTAACGGAAAGGAACTGAACCTGAACTGCCTTAATGGACAGGGATAATAGTCTAAGAAGATGCCATAGAAGCAGAACCGGTCTTAGATGGTTGACGGATAGGTTTTTCCTTTTTGCCTGGCTGGGCATAGTCAGAGCTAGCAATAACTGTCATACTACTTCCCTCAGAAGGAAATTGGCTTATCGGATGCTCTTGTTCCAGCAATGTCCAATTCCGCCTTCAACCCAGAAAGTCTTATTGCAGCGCCATTCTATTCCGAAAGTAAGGTCAGTGCCACAGCTTCTTCTCAAGCATCAACATCAAAGAGCTCCAATGCCCTTACCCTTACTGGAATCTAATCTAAGGAGGTCGATGTCCATTCAAAAGGAGAATTGATAGAGTCAGATGAATGCGCAGGGGATTCTTACTAAGACTAGCACCGGATTCTCCACATGCAGTTGCAGAATTAGCACTCTCGGATTCATTCTTCCTAACAGCAGGGGATTTGCCCACTACTAGAACGAGGACCTAGCGACTTTGCAAGCATTCCAGGCTAGGCACCTAAGAGCGGTTATTCCTCCAACAAGTTCTTCTGGGCTACGCTAAACCTTCAAGCCTTCCACCAGCGGATGAATACAGAATCTATCCCCTCTGCGCACTAACAGGGAAAGCTACTCTTCAATAGTATATGCCGCAAATCCTATGTTTGGGGTGACCATGAACACACTGCTTGAGACCCTTCTTTCGTGAGACAGTTGTGATTCCGCTTTCACTAATAGAAAGGTGGGACAGCTTTCAATAGAACATAGAGCTCTGCCCTTTTTTACCCTCTCTAGACAAACTCTCTACCCCTGCGCGCTTGGGAACGCACTATAGCCCTGCTTGAAGCCGGCTCTCCTTATATTATATTATATTAGATTATAATTATATTAAATAGAACATTTTCTTTTCCAGAATCAATAGAAAAAAGAATTCCTTTGCGGCTTACCGCTTACCTATCTTTCTCAAAACCCTCTCCTGGCTAGCTTTCCAATCGCAGGCTTACTTGCTTTCCTTGACTTAACTTCCCAATTGACAAGAAGGGGAACCGAAGCTAGGCACGAAGAAGGGAAAGAGTTTAGTTCTTGTCAGTGACAAATGTCCTTTCGTTGGCCATAATTCTTCGCTATAACCCATGTTTCATCACATGAACGATAGATTATTCATTGGAGTGCCTATCGCTCGATATATGGAATAATTTCTCTAAACAACCCTGCCTTCCCTCCGAGTTTACTTTACTGGAGTAGCTCCTGGACTTGCTTTGTTGACTGGACTAGCCATTGGAGGGAAAGAAATGCCCATTTGTCGGCTTGAGGTGAGGAAAAAGACACCCCTTGCCTTTGACTTACATCGGCTGGAAGCGGGAACAACATATCGATCGGTTGGAGGAATTGAATCACTTGTCACTTGTCGGTTAGAGGGCGTACTTTGGAGGGACCCCCCTGCTTTGCTTCTTCTTGAGTTCTTTTTACTGGGCGGCGGCAGGTGAAGTGGCGCCGATTGGTTGATACTGTTGGTTAAGATCGGTTCTTTTTCTTTCTGTCCTATGCTTAGAAAGGAATGGGGAATATCTGGTTTGACTTGACTGACTCGGATAGCGAAGATGGAGTGCATTGGGATTGAATTCTGGCAAGGAACTCTTTTGAACTCTTTTCATCACTGGCTAACAAAATGGATTAGGACTTTTCTAGAACTGCATGTATAAGCTTTTAGGGATTGATTACCTGGCGTGAAACCTCACTTGCTTGAAGATTAGGGTTATACACTACTTCTTCCCTCCCTCCTATGAAAGTACAACAGTCGGCTTCAGATTCACACTTATATATTATATATCTATCTTCTTGTATAAGGAATTCGCCATATGAGACCCACTCGAGGTGAGACTCTTAAGTTGATGAATGTGATAGCTCAAGCAAGCCCTTTCTCATAAGCCACGGATGGAGTAGTTCTGCTCAATATATAGGGGAAGAGCTCCGTCGTAGAAGGAAAAGGCTTAGCTGTTCTTAAAGACGAAGAAAGGAGTTGAAAAGCGAAACCTACAATGAATGGACTGCAGAACTGAGACTTTCATCTTTTTTACGCTTAGGCGCCTTATTAGAATTCTTCTTATCAAGAAGACCGGCTAGTTCTTCTGGAGCTACATACTGGGCTTGGAGCGAGAGGAAGAAAAGAAACTAGCTATGTGAGACCTTGAGGGTTTCGGGTGAAACTCAAAGTCTGAAGCTGGGCTAGAGCTTTAACCTCCTTCCTTTCCTTATCAGTCGAGCATCCGCTAAAGCCCTCGGACTATCCTCCATCTATTTTCCCTATCGGAGTTGGAGATAGGTACACGCTTAATAAAAGAAGGCTTTGAAGATCCAACAAAGACCTGGGAACCTTTTACTTTTTTCCCTCTCCTTCGTCGGGGTTGGTCGCTTGTCGCCCTACCTCTTTCGCTAAGACACTTGTCCTGTCCCTAGATATAGCACGTTTAGGAACGTATCATAGAGATGTGTGTGCCAAGAGTGGGACATTTCTCTTAATAGTCAAGGCGTAAAGGCGAAACTATAGATCTACTTTCGGTTCTTCCTTTTTGAGAGACCCCTCTCAAGCTACTAAGGATTTTCCATTCGCTACTTTTTTGAATTGCTTAAATGGGTGGAAATGGATCCTATCCATTTAGCGTGGTCCTTATCTAAAGTAAAGGAGCCCTCGGGCTCGGAAGGCCAGGCATAGAATAGAATCCATTCTTATTCTTCGCACTTTCTTCGCTACGCCCCTCGGTTACTGGGTGAGTATAAAGGGGTCTATTAAAGGTCATTCTATCTACGAGTCTATCGGAGAGCCAGTCGTTACGGATTCATAGCGAAGCCCTTTCTCATTTCAGCCATTGGTGATTGCCCATCTACCTCAATAAGAAGGAGGCAGTACTTCTTTTCCAGTAGCTATGCCTGAACTGAACCTCGTAAAACTATGCGTTTCTTTCCGGCCTTACGCTTCCCAGTCTCGGGAAAAGAATAGCTCTTTCGGTCAAAGTCGATAAGGAAAGGATCCAAGTCCAATAGCTAGGGTGGGATTTTCCTCTTTTCTCAACTCGGGAAGGAAAAAAGCATGGATTCACTTATTCCAGAAAAGAAGAATATGCACTTTGTCGCTTTTAGGTTTAGCTTGAGAGAAAGGAAAGGACTTACAACAGAAAGTCTTGCTCATTCCCATCTCCAACGGAAGAAAAAGAAGAGGATTCTATTCTATGCCTGACGCCTAGAGTATAGCTTCCAGCTCGGATAAGCAAGGACTCCATCCTAAGTAAACCAGTCATCAAGAAAGATGCAACTTTCACTATTTCGAATATGCATTTTCCTGGTACACCAAGCCTAAGCAGCTCAGCCGTTGAAGCGACTGTAAGCCAAAGATAAGGTATATGGCGCTATTGTCAGGGATAAGGTCTTTGTCCTCGAGGGAGGGAAGCGTCAGCCAAGCCAGCTTAACTAATGACTGGTCATTGTTACCGAGTTCGTTCCAACGACTACGACCGAGCCTTTTTTCTTTTCATCCTTCAAGCGACAGAACCTTCTAGATGAAGGTAACCCCTTTTACTAAGAACCCCTTCATGAGATAGGAGCGTATGGCCCGGCTTTGAATGAGAAGGTCGGCGTGGTGCAAGAGAAAGAATCTCCAAAAGAAAATGGCATTCTTCGAGCAGTGTAGCGCTTGGGTCGTCTGGGAAAGAGATTTGAGTGAGCGGTTAAGCCATTCCTTTTGAGGTTTTGGCCATGTTCTCACAGAATTATACTGCAAAGATAGCATCGGTAGAGCCATCATCTGTAATTCCTAGTCTTGTCTTTGTTGATATTGGCCCTTAAAATTGGTAGTAAATGGCGGAATCTATACCTGACATCTAGTTAGGAGATTACGTTCGTTAGCTTTTGCTTTTTGAATTGCTGAAATTGGTTGAATCAGCAATTTATGAATCGAGCTGGAGTGGCATTTATATAGAGGAAGCAGTCTTCTAACTGTGAATTGGTCCTACTATCTGAAAGGTTCAGAAAGAAGCCCCACCCCACTCCTTGGGTTCGGAAGAAGCGGATGAATACGGGCATGTAGGGGGGGTAAGGTCTCAGTCACCCCTGCCTTTCAACTTTCAGGATAAAAGCTCCAGTTATCGTTGTAGGAGATTATGGATCAGCCAGCTATAGAATAGAAAGAAGAGGGGAACTCATCGACCCATCAAAGAGTTGGAGATATAGATATAAATACGACTCCCATATCCGATATGACAGAATGAGAAAGAGTCGTTATGTAGGTGGGACGGTACGAATTCATAAAAGACCTTGCCCACACGCTATGGCGAGATAGGATCGATTACATATAGAAAGAGAACCTTGGAAATGCTATCTATTTACTCGACTCACTCAAAGCCAGGTCTGGTCTTAAGCCGGACAAGATATTCTGACTGGGCTAGGCGTCATACTAAGTTTACCCGCACATTAGTGAAAGTGGAACTAGACTTTGATCTCTTTTCAGATCATATAAAAGACCTTGACATAACCTAAAACCCAATCCAACTTAGACAGAAAAGATGCCAGCCACAACTCTTATAGGCTTTATTGGTAAGCTAATACTCATACTAAGGTGCCCTAGAAGAGAAGGGCTTTAGCGCAACACATTTTCGGATCAAAACAAAAGAAAAACCAGGAGGATAGAAAGCAGTAGTGGTGCCATTCATTACCTTTTCCTTTGTAATCTCCACTCAACTCGATGGGTCTCTCATTGGAACGATCCGATCACCCTATTCGAATTCGAATTCGAATTCGAAAGCTCCAACAATGAGGAATCTCCCAAAAGGGAAGGGGATGAAGACGAATTTGATAGCGGTCCTTCTAACTCACTCTTCGGGTTCAGCTAGTCGGGACAAACCAAGAAGAATAGGTCTTTCTGAGCACCTTTAGCTAGAAGCTTGATAGCCCATTGTTATACCTGAGTCTATAGCTTTGGCAGCAACTGATCTCTCTCTTTATTGTTTCCGAAGATGACTGAGAAAATCTTTTATGAAAAGATTTTTGATACTTAGCTTATTTCCCTTTGCCCTTAAGAATCTTGCTTTAGATAAAGGCAGATAAACTAGAGAAGTACATCATATCTACCCGTCAAAGTCACCTATGAATGACTCCGGATTCCATATTGGATCTTAGCCAACTGATTAGACTCCAGAGTCTTAGCTTTCTTCTTCAGTAAGAAATGGACTTAGACCATATTCACTTCCATAAAGCTTTTTAAGGCTCGCTCGACTTCTTTATCTCGCTTCCTTACTCCTATCTCCAGTTCACCTGCTTTGCGGACTCTGGTCCTAACGTACCAGTACTTGAGGAAGGCCCGTTAGGCCAGGATTGAGAGAAGGCTTTGATAGAACCTGGGAGTTGAGCCACCTTTTGGCTTTGGCTATCTACCGGAGGAAATCGAGATTCAACTAAAGAAACTGGGGTAAAGCGATTCGACTGTAAAGAGGAGATTCTTCTTCGATTTGCTATGGAAGTCCTTCTTTTTAAAAGACCTCATTTTGACTTTTCCTCTCAGGTCTACAACTGAACAAGTATACTTCGCGCTTTCAGTCAAGTCAGTTCAGATTCACTCCCTACCTCTCCTTTATTTAGAGCTTCTTTCCATCCATCCTGGTTCGCACAAAGCAGACTCTTTCAAAGAAAGCTGTCTAGTAAACCAGTAAACCTACCCTCCCACCTTCTCATTCTCTAAAAGTAGAACTACGCTCGTTTTCATTGATTCAAGAAAGAACTCCAAATTGGAAAGAGGTCTTGTGAGTGAAAACCTAAGAGTTTAGTCGAAGAGGGCGTAAGGCTAAGGGCTTTAGCGAAGCTTTTGGGAGGGATAAAAGAGAAAAGGGAAACTTCATTCTCGCTTGGTGAATCTTTATCCGTACAACATCAGGATAAACTCCGAGATTCCTTTTTTGGGGTTTGCTCTCTTTCTTCAGCATCCCCCTCCTTTCAATTTCAGGGAAGATTGGGTGACCGGAATCAGGTACAGGAAGATTTTTGACATGATGGTGGATGCGGAGATGTATATCAAGGGTTTGGTCGGTCACTTGAGGTCTGGCTTGGGTACGCCTTTTAGGAAAGAAGGCATTTTACTGCATTTGAAGGTAACTAGTTACATTGACATGATAGGGCCTGGACTTCTTTCTGAAGAGAAAGTGGCGTGTCAAACCACCGAGAGCAGACGGTTGTCCCTAGCGCGTGCAGCAAGGAGCATGGTGAAGCGCTGTGCAAAGGAAACTAGCCTTTAGTTCCACTTTGTTGATCGTTGTAGAAAGAACTAAATATGGAATGATTGAGGTTGGGAAAACCCTGCCGAGAATCGAGAGGCGGGAGGGCACCGAAGCTACCACTAGACTAGAAAAAGGCTTCCCGACGAGGAGAAGGATGAACGAATGCAATAATGTATGATTTGATTACCAACCTACTTATTCCGGAAGTCAACTCCTCGCTACCGGGGCAGAAAGGCTAGGTTGTTCGGGGTATGCATTACACCCAAAGGGAAAGCTAAAGCGAAGAGCCATTCAAGACCTTCACAGAGACTATACCCATAGGTCAAGGGCTCTCTCGAGATCCTTAAAAAGACGGATTAGGACACTAGTAAGGTCCAGAAAAAGGTACGATGGTTTCCTACTCTGTTGATGAATCGTTTCTAGACTAAAAAACCCTCTATTATTCATATTCTTCGGCTGTGGCTTAAGGGCATGCTTTATTTTATGGATGGATGCACCGGAGGAGTGAAGTCTCGCAAACGATAGTAGAGAGTCAATCTAAATTGAACCCAGGTTCCGCCGGACCCATGGAATCACTGCTTTTGCCGCTTGAAAGCTTGTCTAAAAGTCTCAATCTTTCTTAAGTGTTGAAGCCAGAGCAAGTGCATGTGAAAGTTCGCCTAATACTCGAATTGGGTTCTCCTTCCACTTTGATTTCGACTATTGCTACTTCCTCGACCCGACCCCGAGATCTCGAATTCTTAACAGACAGAGACTACCTCCACTTCCCTTAATTAGCTTGTTGAGGAACGGGCTTGACTATATAATATAGGGCAGCCCCAGTTCCAGTATTGGATGGAGGAAGCACATGGCATGAAAAGCATGGTAAGTAGGACAGCCAATCCTTAAGAAAGCTATCTCACCGGGGTCCGGTTAGTCGACCTAAGCTAAGTACTGTTCAAAATGAGGGGAAATTGCTTTTTTTTAAACGTAAAATGCTAAAGCGGCAGATTGGGAAGAAGTTCCTTATTCTGGGGAAGCTTTCAATTCAAAGAGAGGGAGATATTTATTAAATGAGATTAGCGGCTTTTACCTATATTACTAATAAAAAAGAAACTAATAATATAATAAAAGGGCTGGCTTTTCGCTCGGTTGATTACTGAAGAAGGCTCTTGTCTCGGTAAGTCTGTTCTAGGCACTCTGTGTCTTTCCACCGGATACCTTTCTATATGGGTATCCGGCTCTCGATCGAATGCGACTGCACCTATCCTTGCTTTCTTCGGTGCGGATACTGCCTCTGACTCTCGTGGGTAAACTCCTACTTGATTAGTCAGAACTTCTCTGTCTCAACTCGTGGACCTATCTATCCTCTTCTTTTTAAGAGATAGGGGTTCTTCTCTTTACAGAAGCACGAGTGGAACGCTTTCATGGCTTTATGGCTGTCTTCCTCTTTCTTTTTTTTTTTCAGCTGTGACTACTGGCATGTTTGAACTTACTTGACCTGTCTTTCTTGTCTGCCTTGACTGTCGCAATTAGCTTCCCTGCCTTGCTTTTTGCTTTTGGTACTAATGAACTGAGCTTCCTTTACAGCCGACTAAAAAAAGATAGGAAAAATTACGAACTTTTTCTTTAAGCCTTTATGAAGAGCTAGCTGAGGTAATCCGATAGGTCCCAATTCAATAGGGATTACAAAGATTAGAAAGACTATCCTTTCTTTACACTTATAGGCTAGCCATCATTCTTGCTTCGGCTTGATTACGAAGAAGAGGCTTAAGAGGGGCCAGCTAAACGAAAGAAAGATGCTAGTGGGGTTAAGGAGAAGACGATAGGACGCAAGGGCAGGTTTCACCGATCATTCCTACTTGACGCTTTGAACGAGCTGAATTACATCCACCCTTAGTTCACTATCATTAAGGGAACTTTTGGATCACTGCTTTGAGTCGTCGTCCCCCCTCACTGCTTCCTCAACGTGGCTTAAAAGCCCCGCTCTTTTCCTTCTCAGCCTTTGTTTCAGCGGATTCTTCCGATTAAGCAGATGGCACTTCTTCCTACCTTTGCTTGGCTTGGAAACCTTAGCTTGACTTCATTCTTTCAAATAAGAATCATTCATTCTATTTCAAGTTTTCAGCTTTAGTTATCACTTCTAGCATCTTAACTTGAAGATCTAAGTTTCTTTTTAGGAACCTCTTTTTCTTCTTAATTAAAGAAAAAGAGTTGGAACACGGTATCATAGTTATCCCACACGACAGCTTTTGATTTAGCAGACAAACCGTCGAGCCCTTGTGCCTTCCTTGCTTGTGAGGGTTGGAAGCTAACTGCCGGTTCGCCGTCGCTCGTTGCACTCCATTCCCCATCAAAAAAGAATGGGGGGATTTCCACAAAGAACCACTCGTTTAGTGAAAGGAGAGGCCTATTCATAGAGCTGGGTGAGGAGGCGGTACAGGTGAGCGGGTTAGAAAGACGCCTGGCCCGAAAGCAACAGGGGATCCCCCCTTCGCCCCGATGACCCATACTTAATCAGGATCCATTACGCACGATATGCCGACTCCTACTGGGAATCGTGGGTACTCGTTGAGCTCACAGGAAGAATTCATAGACTATAACTCGCTTCCTATGATCCAGCCTTCTCCGGGGCCATACTTATCACCTTCTTCCCCAAAGCCCTTGTGCTTTAAGATCTCAATTAGTTTGAACTAGGATTTTTTTCTATTAAGCAAAAAGAGTTGTAACGAGGTCGAATAGCCTGTCTTCAAGAATGGTGTTCGCTACCCTCCCAGCCATCAACATATCGGCTTCCCGGGGCCGATGCTTCTCACATTCATCACGCGTTCATCGGGGTCTGTAACTCGGTTTTCGCGTCTATAGAGGTGCCCTTATGTTATTGTCTCTCGATCATTCGGTTTAGTTGTTCATCGGACCTATGATTTCAGGGATCGCTCCACTCCTTGTGCAAACGCTCTTTGCGGGTCTCCTTCGTTCGGCACCGAAAGGTCTTGTAGTAGAGCTACATAGAGGGCTCTGTGTCGGGCGATAGAATCAAACTCGGCCTACTACGGCCAATTTCCTCGTTTCGCACACCGTCTGGGTAAATGGATCTTTGGATACGGTTCATTCTAAACGGTTTGGCACCCTCTGGTCAAGGCAACCGCTAAGATGAGACTTCCGACTAATACTCCTAAGGCCGGACCGTACTTGTTCTCTGAACCCGATCCTAATTCATCCGCGATTCCTCTTCCTTCTCCCGACACTTCTGCTATGGCTTCTGACACGATCTTCTCCGCAGTTGTATGTACATGGAGCCTCCTCCTCCCATATTTTGCATTGAGGCTTCCATCGTTTCTTTCATGCGAAGTACGGTTTCTGGATCTAATAAGCCAGACCCCGACTGGACTATTATTTGTTCTGGAAGAATGCTCCAGTAAATACTACATCCAATACATAGACAAGGTAATAGCACGGATAAGATCTCTGTCAAAGAAGAGACTTGAGAAGGTGCTTGAATGCTCGGGAAGAAGTCTACATTAGGGGATAATTTCAATTCCTTCATCTTCAGTCTCTTTGTTGCAGTCTTGGAGGAGATCTTGCTTATCGTCTTCAATCCCTTTTCTGGGGACCGTAACAATTGGTGTTTTTGTTCGGTCTTAAGGACACGGTATATACTACGAGTTCCGAGCATAAGCTTGACGATCTTGATTGGCTTTCTACCGAATCCCCGCCAGAAAGGATGACCCATTAAGGTCTCGTCCTGACTCATCAAGATCTCATTTAACGCTTTATTCGCTTTCTTACTTTGGGTTGCTGTTGGTGGATTTGGTGTTCTCGGTAACTCAATTCTAGTAGGAGGCAGATATGAATTAGTGGTCCAATCTTCTGGGCGTCTTAAGCTTACTGGAAGGGTACAATCATGCCTGGCTGTGGTACATTTAGTTAGATTCTTTAGAAAGGGGATCATTGTCTTTCTTTCTCTGCTTACTTCCTAAAGTACACGGTAGGTATAAAAGCCTTACACGTGCCTTCTTTTCCTTCTGCAGCTCTTTTACGAACTAGCCGAAGTGATGACTTAACCGTAGCTAAGGTAAGCTTTTCTCCCTTTTGCTAGTAAGATCTCTAATCATCCAGAAAGAGAGAAAGACTGACTTCTTTCGCGGATCCGTGCCGCTCCCGTCCCCGATTCGACTTAAACTATATTATATCCGAAATCAGACCTTGAAATGAGCATTGTTCGACATTCTATTTTAGTTAATGCGGCCGAGTCAAGCCCATTTCTCACCTACAAGCGCATACGACTTACTGTCGCAAAGACAAAGACATAGATCTCTATCCCCGCTATGGAAGTTCCACTCGGCCTAGCCATGAAGGAAGGTCTCTTGCTGTCGAAGAAGTATGCCCTAGCTAATTAAGAAAAGCTAAGCGGATTCTAAGACTAGCAGCAGATATGCGCTGCAAGAAGAGGTTAGGATTCACTAGCCCAGGAGAGATTACCTTGGGTACGAAACATAGCTATCGAAAAGCAGCTGAACATTCAGCTAAGCCTTCTCTCTTTGATATTCTTATTCCCGCTCTTATCCAGCTAAAGGAAGATCTAGATAAAGAAAAGCCGGGTGTTTGATCGATTGCTGTCTTTTTTTCCCTTTGATTCTTTTTTGCCAGCCATGACTATTCTGCTTTCGAACGAGTTGTTGCAGAGCTAGTTGCAGCTTCCATTGCTAATGCCTTCGAGCGAATTGTAGTTGCTTCTGCCTCCGCCTGCGATCCAGCGTAAGATGCATTTCCAGTTGAAGTTGCCCTCTTTTTTGGTAAGCCTTATGATTGTTACTATCTAAAAAAAGGAATTTTCGAACTTTTCTTCAAGTTTGCTTGCTCGCTATGAAGCTTGCTGTATCGCTTTGCTTGAGTACTCACCTTCAGATGCGTTAAGAAAGGATCTTTTAGGTTAAGCCCTTACCATTCACCAGTCCAGTCCTAATTCTTTACATGGGAGGGAATAAGTTAAGAAAGAAAGTGCTTCTCCTGCCGATAGCCGATTTATTACCTGGAGTGTAAAAAAGGAGCATATTCAATTGGAAGATCTTTCCTGCGAGTTGGAATTGCTAATGCCTCTCCATTCATTTCCTTTCCAGGCTAGCTCCCTCTTAGCCGGTGTAAGATGTAGATGAGTATGGGAAGACAATGTAAGTTTCATTCTAGGTCCCGCTAATTTATGAATAGTTGGTTTGAGTTATCTTTTGATTAATGTTGAACTGGGTAGGCGAACGAATCTTCTTCCGTCTCCTGAAATGGAAATCCAAGATTTGTATATCTCTTTGAAAGAAGAACTTCAGATTTTCTTGAATGAAAAATTGGATAATAATAAGTATGCTATCATACTATCTCGGTTAACAAGAAAGCTCATCAAACAACTCTTTATGCCATTGATATATGGTAAGACTGTTCTAACAATGGCTAGTGATATTCGTGATATATATGGTTCATTGCTCAGTTTTAAGGATCACTTTCACATCGCTCAACTTTGTCTTGAATTTTGGAGAATGAAATATCCTGACATAGCCAATTTCATGAAGTTGATTAACCTAATCGGTTGGTTTTGTTCAGCATTGGATAAACCAGTACTATATAGTGTATCGTACTTCACTACTGTGCAGGATTATATGCGTAGCACAAAAGCGGAAATATGGCTTTATGATAGGGTCTCCAAGAAGAGACGTCGAGTTACTCTCCGAGTTCCTACATTAGATAGGGATAAGCGCAAGACTCAAGTAGCTACCTGCGTCAACTTTATTCATCAGAAAGATGCTTTTATAGCTATGAAAGTGGTGGAGCAATTGAGTAACAAAACGAAATCGAAATCGCCAGTATACACTGTACACGAGAATTTCATAACAACATCTGTTTACGCATCAAAGGTTCCAAAAATTGATACAAAAATCTTTATGGACATGGGTCATCCACTGGAAATAATCAATGACTTTATTCACGATAATCTAACCCAACTAACAATAGGAAAGTTGTCGAATGAAACATACTCTTACAATAGTAATGAACCTATTCCAGGTGACTATCTTAGAACTATTTTAATATCTCTGGTGCCTAAGGATTTGACTATCAAAGAAAAGTTTAAATGGAATATAAAGATAGATGATATAGTGAGTTCTTACGAGGAATATGTCAATACAGTGTGCGGTGAAGCTCTGGATGGTGGGATGCATCATACTTCTAAGTGGTCTGAATTTCATTCACTTCTCGAGAGCTGGGATAATATAAAGTATAACTACAGCTTGCACTACTAAATTTATATTAATAAACCTTCTTTATTGTGGATAGATAGAGACTATACTAGTATCTCTATCATTAGTCTCGGCACGCCTTGTTCACATTCCTATAATCTTTTTCATTAACTTGCATGGGCGGATAAAGGGGGGGGAAGCTTCAAAGCGGTAGCATGTGGAATAGCAGAAGCTGATAGCATTATGTCTCTCTAAAATCCCTTATGAATTCTTGCCTGTCTGTCAAAAGAGAGATTCCAGCAGGGCAGTCAAATTAAGGTATATAGAAAGCTCCAAGCAGCTACCATTGATCAACCTGATTCAGGCCCTTCCTCGGCTAACTATTCGCCTTTTGGTTAACGGGGTTTGGGTGCATCCAACGTGCTTAAGTAACTGCTTGCTTCAACTGGAAAGCTGACTAAAACATCAGAAACGGGGACTCTCTCAGGTCCTAGTTTTCTGGGAATCTCTTTTGATCATCGGGTGAATAAGCTGGTCCAGCATCAACATCATCCCCGGGCACTGGAAAAAGTCCCTCGCCTCTGGCTTGAAAGCAATCTCCTCTGGAAAGCCAGAACTCAGGCACAGGAAGAGGTTTGGAACCCTATATCCGTCCCTTTCAAGCCATTTTCAAAGTAAGCTGATCAGTCTTATGTCAAGTAAGTTAGTCACTCGGAATCCATCGGCCAATTAACATTGCCGCAGATGAAGATCTTTCATTCCGTGCTTTGTCCCTCGAGGTACCTTCGAATGCTTATGGATGGAAACTAGCCTTTCGGTAAGCTCCGGTCTAACTAGTTTCTTCTTGCTTCCCTATCAACTGACCGGGCAAGGCACGCAATCTCAGACGTCAGAATCTCTTCTTATCTGATATAAGAAGCAAGGACATGTTGATCTGTCTTTATCTACCAGATAGCCTCATCCTTCCCCCTCCCCGGATCCATCATCCTCGAGGAGGAGGAAAGAGAAGTCCAATACTATTTATGGAAGACTAGGGATTGCTAATCTGCCTACGCGGGAAGCCTTCTCCCTCTCAGGCTAAAGAGTCAAGATAGCCCTTGCCCTATAATACATGTCACATTGGATTTGCTAGTTTTCCTACGGGGCCTTAGTATTCCGAAGAGTCATCCTAATCCATGTTGCTAATGTTCCGGTCTTCAAACAAGAACTAGGGGGCTCGTTCGACCTGACGCTGGTTAGACGTGAGGTCGAACATGTCCCGCTTCGCCCTATGGCACTAACCTTAGTGTCCAAATATTGTCGCGGGAAAAAGGCGCTCAGATGCGCTTACAGTCTTCTTACTCTATCCTACCAGAGGACTCGAGGGGCCTTTCGGCGCCAGAGCCATAGCAAAACCACAGCACTCTTCCAGAGTTCTCTTTCAATCTTATCTAACCATTGATAAGATCTAGACCAAATACGAGATGACACGACGTCGAAAGCCAACCCAACCTGACCGCTTTCTCTCCGAAAGGAAATCGGAGAGACTTTCTGGCGGATGAGGTCATAGCACCGGAATATCAGATCATATTTATGAAACTTTGATAATTGGTCTTTCCGATTCGGCCTAAAACACACGGCCGGAGAATCAAGGAAACTCTCAACGGGGATTGAAGAAGTAAACTCTCGCCCTGTACCACCACGCGCAATAAGCCAAACAGGCTTTAACCCGAGAAAAAGCTTTTCTGTCAGCCCCTTAGAGCTAGAATGAATCAAAGTCTGAACTCGGAACTTCCCGAATAGTAGACTAAGACCTCTTTCTTGAGTCTCTATGCTCTCCTATTCGTTAAAGGAAATCGCCGATTCCCTGACCGATGAAAGGCAGAAGAACTAAGAGATGGAGGGATGGGGATATTGAAAGTCCAGGATTCCTACTTCTTGTAATGCTAATCACAGCGATTTACTTCGCTAGCAAAACAAGCAAGTAAGGGCTAACGCGAAACAGAATACTCAAATCGAGAAATTGCCAATTGAACGAGATTCACTCACGAAACACAAAGGAGCTTTCTAGCTACTGACTAATAGACTAGGGTGGTTTGTAAGTCTAAAGCAGAATCAATAGGAGCAGAGGACCTTTGGATGAAATCCTGTTCCTGAACGTTGTGCTAGATTGGGGGGTATGGTGAGTGAGCTTAATTTAATGCTCTGGCTCTTTACGAAGCCTTGTTGGTATGTATCTATCAGAGGACTGTAAAGGAAGTAGCGGGAGCTCCTCCTTCTAAACTTGGCTGGCAGTAGTAGATCGTTCCCAGGGCTCGATTTACTGCTGTATGTCTCGTTCGCGCCAATTCGGCTATCTTCGATCAAGGTATTTCTATTATCATAGATATTTTTTTATTACAGTTTTTACCTCTAGTAGACTCTTTTGAATGGCGAGTAGTATTGGTTAGTTTAGGCAATCCGACCTCTTCCTCCAGTAAGGTGTAGATCGAAATTGATCTACTTCCTTCTATCTATGAGATTGTTAGGCAGATGGATTCACCAAACGCAGACCCGCGCCACCAGCAGCACAAAAGAGCGGCCTACAAGCGGAATAAGACCAGACTGATAACTCAATTGAAAATGAATTCGGAAACGAATGGTCAGCTCGGATAAAAGAATGAAATTCGTCGGAAGTCTTAGCTAGCTTTAAGGTAGGGTCTCAGGATTTCTGCTGGCAAGCCTTTTTCCTTTCTATGGTCGGGCTCAGACTTGCCTGTTCAAGGCAGACTACAAAGCCAAACTGAGCTTTTAAGCAAGCATCATTCAGATCGAAAAACTCCAATCGAATAACCATAACCTAAGGGACAGGATTTCTCATCCAGAAGAATAGGATTTTTTGCGTTTCGAAGTACGAACTGGCCGAGAAAGGGGGTCATCAACCACTTCTTCGATAAGGCCACACGCTTAGCCCAACTCTCTCCCAGCGGAGCAAACAAAGGGGATGAAGCTGAAGCTGCTGATAGGGCACAGCCCAAGGAAAGGAGTACGTTCATGGTAGAAGTCCTTTCCTTGAAAGCAAGAAGGACTCGGCTTACTCACCAGGAATGCACCCTAAGGAATAGTTCCTGGGTGACTCTAAGCTAGTAAGGAGATACTTATCAAACAAAACAAAGAAGCTAGCTATATAAGGAAGGAATCGCGCGCAGAGCACTCAAGCAAGGGTGCTGTAGGGAAGAGAGGAGATAGAGCACAGCGCTCAGAAAGAGGCTAAGCGCTAAGCTAGGGTTGCTACAGGTTTTGAGGTCATCGATGAACCGAGCCGGCAGTTCTCGCTCCACCTTTTCGGCTTAGTTACTCTCTCGTCGTTCCTGAGAGCGGATTAAAGGATTGAACAAGAAGAGTTGCTACGTGTAAGATAAATAAGACTTTGAACCAGGGCTTCCTCTAACAAGAGAAGAAGCCGTTAGCAGTCCAGGTTAGGGTTTCGGTTTAATACCAATCTCCCTATCGACTGTCGCAGATGCGCTTTAAAGTAGAATATCCGCTATCGCAGATCAGCTTATCTTTCTTATTTATATTATAGAATAGGATAACAGCGCATATGCGACTATAGAAATGAAGGAACATAAATTATTGAACCTTACGGAACCAAAATTGAGAAAAGAAAATACGGAACCAAAGTAGGTACGGAAGCTAGGTACGGAACCTAAGTAAATATTCAATATATCCGGCATCCGTTCACTACTCTTCTCTTCTTTCCTTTTCATTATATGAAAACTAATACACCATGATGACAAAACAAAGAAAATTGCCAGGAATGGCAAAGCCAGGCAGGGCAAAAAATATGCATATGTACTGCATAAATGAGATTATGATAATAAGAAAGAATATGCAAGTCTTATCGAACGTTATATCATATATTCCTATGAGTCGAAATTTTTGTAGTCATAAAAAGAATAATGGAAGATTATCTGGTTCGTTAGATTGGGTTGCGTACTATATCGGGGAATCATACAATGAGTTATCTGATTTCTTTTCAGAATTGACTGCAATCAAAGTGATTGACATTCAGAAAAGAATAAAGGAGGGAACATACAACCAGTCGGTGCTTCGACTTAGCGTCTTCTACAATAAAGGACTTATTTATGATGGTAAGTTCCACCACATAATGAAAGCCAAGGTCAAGAATAAGGTCACGAATGAGGTCACGGATGAGGTGGTCTATTTGTGTATCAATCCTTCACAAGAAGACAGCCTTGTGCTAATGGGGATCGGGCGTTTGTTAAACAAACTCTTATTCCAGAAATTCATTTTTATGAATAAATCATTAGGCTATCGAACTACTCCAAAAGAATATTATGATATAGTATGTGCGAGAGAGAATGTCTTAATGCTTTATAAATTCGACCTAACACTGTCTATGATGACTATATATCGTGAAAGTCTTTTGTCTAAGCTTTCACATATAGTTCAGAATCGCTATATTATGGAATTCGTAGGCAAATTCCTGTATTTACCTATCAAGGATGATACTGGAATAGACTTCACTGCCGATTTGGGAATTCACATTCCATCCTCCTTATTTATAAGTGAAGTACTACTGAATTTTGTCTTAATAGACTTCGATAATGAATTTCAACGTTTATTTCCACAATTAGAGTATACTAGATATATACATGAAGTTTTAGTCTCTTTCCCCACTTCTGATAGTAAGAAAGGAATGACCTTCCAAATCTTCGAAGAAGAAGTAGTCAGGTTATTTAACCAACTCAATTTGGCTGGTAAAATAATCTCTATTGGACCGGGAGAGGGACCTCCGCCTTGTTATGGCGGTCTAGTTAGTGTCAGCCAAGACGGGAAAATGAAAGTGAAAATGAAGGAGCTATGATGATAACATTCTATTTTCAGCAATATATTAGATGTATTTAGAATTCGATTTTCATCACGCGATACCAAATTGGAAAGCCGGTCACCGGTAGGCGTCTACCCTCTCTGACGAATAAGATAACCTTATCTAAGCCCTCTCTAAGGAACCTACTCCCATATCATATCTGCTGGAAAAACCGGCGGTAAATTCTCTAACTTCACAAAAAAAGTACATGGATCCATCGTTTGGATTTCAGAACTAAATGAATTATTATAATTATGTTCACATTGATTGGTAAGATAGCTAAGTTGGTTAAAGTGTCCGTTATTGAAAGTCAGGAATATCACCCACGCCATAAAGAACGGTCAGGTAAGCTTATTCCTGTAAACATAAGCATGGCAAGTGCAAGTAAGGAAAACTTGAAAACGGTTGCGATGCATCCCGAATGGAAAGCATTGAGTGCAACAACCCATTTTCTGGAAGAACTCTCAAGTAAGGATATTCTCTCGAATAGATATAATTATAAACAATTTGTAAGATCTCCGGACAGAGGATTCGGGAATCTTTCCAAGATCATCAATCTGAACCTGTCACCTGCAACGAACGTGTCTTTACCACAGCTCTATGCGAGCTTATTGCCTTGTTTAGTAATTGGGTTTACTGCTTGGTGGGCCGAGAATGCCTGACAACTCAAATTGTCCGGTAAACTAGTCGGGGCTCCCCATGGTTTAGTAAAAGGGAGGGGAGATTTTCTCTTCATTCGGGGGTTCATTTCATTCATTATGAACTAAAAAGTGTAAGGCTGATTAGTGAGGTCTTAAAAACTTCATAGAATTGATGATCAGCCATTCTCTTTTTTTGTGCTTTCAGCAAGTAGGCAAGGCGAATGGTTTCTATGTTTTAATCGGATACCAATTGCTGGGATGCGTTTGAAAGCCTCGAGATGACTTGCAGAAAAAATGCTTTCTAGGTTTGTCTTGTGTCTTCGTAACAAATGGTCCATTTATTGATGGGCGAACGACGGGGATTGAACCCGCGCGTGGTGGATTCACAATCCACTGCCTTGATCCACTTGGCTACATCCGCCCTTACCCCCGCACAGGTTTAAGTCTCTATCTACGATCAGATCCTTTCTGAACCCCTATGACCGCTATCAAAGAGAAGCTTTTTCCTATACTATAAGTCTATTGTTGTGTTTTGGAATTAGGTTGAAGCCAAGGCTTCAACAATCGATACCGATTGCCTGGCAAAGCTTCCAACTGCAGAGGTTGGGCTGTTCACTTCATTGATTTGACTTCACTTTACTTAAGATTCAAGTAAAGATAGGGGCCGGGCGGGCAGTGAAGGCTCATTTAGTAGACAGCGAGCGAGCAGCAAGCACCTACTCCTATCCTATCAAAATGAAAAGCAGCAAGCTCCGCTTGAAGAAGCGAGCCTCTATCAGAGAAAGCCATTGTGCGCTAGCCCCCTGTATAGGTTCTGGAAGAAGCGCACCCCTAAACTACAAGCTTTGAAGCCCCTACTTATTTATTTATAGGATATTTGAAGAAGCCCCTTTCTACAAACCTTTCTATAATATAAGGCGTCTCGGACGTTCTTCGCATGCTTGAGCGCATCCCCCTTTCAGTAAGGTTGTCAAAAGGCGAAACTTGACTTTCTTTATGACTAAACTAATCTAATAGGGCTAGGGCGCTAACGAGCAAGAAAAGGTAGCATAGATACTATATAGATAGGCTAATAGTATAAGGCGCCTTTACTTTCTAATAGAATGCCCTTCTTTCTCAAAGTCCAGTTTCTCGCTTGTTGCTTTAGAAAGATTGCAGGGGATCGTCGATCTCTTCCTTCAGCTGGCTCCGCCCTTTCTATTCATCTCTTTTTTCAATAAAATATTTAGGGGTCTCTCTTTTTCATAGATCTTGAAAGCAGATTAATATCCATTTCTCAATAGATCTATCTATCGATATAAAGATATAGATCTCTATCTGGATCTATCTCCATATCTAAATATGGAAGAACCAACACTTAAAGGGCGTAACCAACGGAAGCCCTGTCCCCGACATTGTTCTCCGACGATGTCCCCTGGGCGGAAGGGGCCACCATTCTCTTTCTTTCTTCAATCGTTCCGATCAGGACAAGTGGGTTGGTTCGTTTCGTCCTCCTATCTACTTTCTGTCTTCGTTCGTGATCATGTTGGGCGAAAGGTAGTTGTAGAGGAGCGGATGTGAAACGGCGATCCCCTGGCTTGTGTAGCCTATGCGAAGCAAGCCTACACTCCCTTTCCATTGAAGTAGGGAGGGCCTCCTTCCCCTGGCTTGTGTAGCCTATGCGAAGCAAGCCTACACTCCATTCCGGCCTATTATTGATAGGGATTTTACCAATGCTGAAGGTAGCTTGCTTACCAAGCCACCCACTTGAGAAGCTAGTCGCCAGAAAGAAGGGACGAGGGCTGTCTACGAAGCTCCTCCCCTGTAGTCGTAGTACTCGGCTCGTTGCTACTTTGATTCAAAAGGTAACCGACGGTTCCCGACTTTCTCCGGTTTTCGCAATCGTAACCATTTGTCATTCCGATTACTTCATCCATAAACCTTCTTTTTTGATTTCAAAATAGCGCTCTAAAAAAAAGTCAAGGATAAGCTTGCATTCTAGAAGCGGTAGCTTCCCGCCTCCTTCATTCTTACTGCCTTCTTCGGTGATAAGTTCCCTTTTCGAAAATGCCTTATTGGTCTGCTCAGCAAATGTACAAAGTGGACCGCTGTTTGGCTGACTCTCTTCTTCCCATTCGGGTTGGGTTGACTCAGAAGTCAAGTAAGAAGGAATGGAACCACTGGAGAGTCGTCTGCAGTTCACACTTGGGCAAAGACGACTGACTTTGGAAGCGGAACACGAACCGATTTCCGCTATTCCGGGTTCTTATTGAGCGTAGCGAAATCAAGGTTTATGAGAAAGTCAGCGAAGTTTCTATGGTGTTCTACCTTTGCGTAGTCTCGGTCCACAGTGCAGTGGAAGGCTCCTTACCGCTCCGTGGGGTGAGGCTACATCAAAATCTGCTTCAACCTTTGCCTACAACATCGCTTACCTAAAAGCCTTCCTGGGATGAGACCCACTCTACATAGAAAAAGTTGGGATTGAATATGCGACTTGGGGAGCCCTTTTCGCTCTGTCTTTCTCATTCTGTTTCCAATCTGCCGTAGTCTCTTCACCTTTTTTGAGACCGCTGCGACTTCTTTTTCACTCGACATCGGGGCCCTCTTATCCCCTCCACAGGTACAGAGTGCTCTTTCCTTAATTAAGTTACTGATCATCCGAGGCTCTTTTTATAGAAGCAATGGCTACCGCCAAAAGGATTCCCGCTACCCATAAGGCAATTTGATTCGGGCAATTGTCTTCAGGCATTGTTGCTGCTGCCTGAAGCTTGATTTCCTGCTTCGCCCTTTGGGCTGCCTCAATTAGTCCTTTTGTGATCTGATTCCCCTCGATTGTACTGTCAGCCTCGCCCATCCTTTGTGCCATTTGTTCTAGCTCTACTTTGATGGGTTCAAATGAATCTAGAGTTCCGTTAGTGTACTCTTGCATGCTCTTGTAGATCTCCGCTACTCCGCTGTGATCCCAAAGGAGGTAGCCTAATAGCAGTGGCGGCACGACCTTTGGCATCAGCACGTTGATCTTGTTCAAAAGTGCGTGCGCCTGCCCCTTCTCCATAAGCAAGGTATAATCTATTCGTTTCTTTTTCATTACTACGCTCCCCCGCTCTTGAAGCGATAGAACTTTTGTTAGCCCTTTTCCTTTTTCTGGCGATCCCAAGGCCTTCTGCACTTGCCCTTGTCTCGCCTGCTGCCTGAGAATGGTCGTAAACACAGCTCCCGTTACGGCCGGCTTAATGCTTCTCGGCGACGGGCAGCCATGTACTAGTCCTTGTATCCGTTGTGGAAAGAAGAACTCGTTTTGGTGTCCCACTTTTCGTGCCGGCAGCCTGGTCCCTCCGCCCATTGTACTGATCTTAGTAAATGGCTTTTAATAACTCTTGCTAGATCTATCGAATTGACTATTTTGCTTGGTAGACGCTGAATTCCACGCAAACTTCACTTTGGAAACTAAATGTTACATTTAGGCAATTTTGATTCTACTTTTTCTTATTGCTCTCCTGGTCGGAGACAACTTTCTCTACGGACGTTGAATTCGATTTGCCTTCTGTTTTTCAGAGGAACTTCTTGGGAATTTGATTTGATTCGTTCTACAGAAAGAAACCTAGGAAAAGAAATTATCGCTATTTCATCCGGTGTCATAAACGCTTTTTTACACACGCATTCTTCTGCATTTCGGACTTAGACCTGTGGAGCTTCAACTGGCATCATCGAAAATCTCATAAGTGGTGATCGAAATCACTTGATGGCAGATCATTATAAGTATCTGAAGCCTCTCGGAATCTACCGCTAGCTAGCTGCTTAGCTGAGTGCGCATTTCGCGGTCTAACCAACTAGCTCTTGTCCAGTAGGCCATCGAAGTTTCCGTTCTCGCTCTGACCTACTAAGTCATCGAAGGACTAAAGGAACAAGGATGGGATTCTGAGTGGAGGTAGAGGCTTAAAAGAGAACATGATAATCTTTTATTTACCACAGACACCTAATCCATCAAGCACAAGACGGCGGTCACTGACGGCTGTAAGTCGAGTGGTTCTCGGGACTGCAGCGGTCGTCACTATATACTATATTTGACTTGCGGAACTATACGGCGACGGTGGCTCCATACGGGGGAACTAAGGATTCTTAAGAACTAGCAGCTGATATGCGACTATAAAGCGGATCAGCGACCTCTACCACTAGTGCCGGATCAACTGATCATCGCCCTTGTATTCGTCTCTTCTGGGTAAACTGCTCAACCATAGGAGAATGCAAGTCCTCTGCTCTGCTATTGATGGATCAACAGGTGGAGCTGGATAAACTTCACCTGCATTTCGATCCGTCTACGTACCAACAGGAGGATCTACCTTTACCAGTAAAACAGCCTTTGCCTTCCCCTTACTAGATCAAAATACATAGCCCTATTTGATCTAGATCTAAACCCTTTCCCGGGAAAACAAGTTATGGGTCACCATTTTCGGGCAACAGAAAAAATGGCTGTTGTTTTGCTTCTCTATTTCCAAGCAACCCAATTCCTATCTGTAACCATCTAAATGACGAGTATGAATAACGAACTGCCGCAGCCCCTTCCTCATCCCTAGTGGCCATGGATACATAGTGGCTGGTCGAGGGGTTTGGTTATCGCTGGCACTACTTCCACTTGATCGCTTCGTACTTCACATTCGATCAGCGATCAAACTAGAGGCTAGTCAATTCTCCTTCGTCCTGACCTGGCATACACATAAAAGCCCATGACTGAAGACTGCATGACGAGAGGAGAGGTTGAGCACTTCTTTCTTCATAGGGGGGGGAGTGTAGGCTTGCTTCGCATAGGCTACACAAGCCAGGGGGAGAAATGTGCCCAGCACGAACAAAGAGAACTTCCTCGTAGGTCGTTATATTAATCAATAGATTGGGCCGGAATTGACAGAAACCTACATTTGTCAATTGATCGTTACCAATAGAAAGTGGAACGAAGTCCTGGGAAATTAGAAAGATCGATGTGCCAGATCGAAACTTCATTATTGGAACAAGATCGCTTCGCTTCGCAAAGCTAGGGATTTCATGGAGAGCTGCGAACTTTGATCTTGAATGCTCTGGGCAGGGCGCCTTGTGCGTGTGCTTAATTGTTTGTTGGCGCGTAGCTTTATTCGTGCATGGCTCTAGACTTATTGAGGAAGAAGTAAGGGCCTGGAATTGCTAACAAAAAGAGCAGCGGCCCGCCCCACACAAAATGCTTCTACGGTTAGCCTATGATGTACGACCGTAGGTTCCATGATTTTGAATCATCGTAAGGAGAGGGCTATCAAATTCATACTCAATAAAAAAAGCAAAGACTAAGACTGCACTAGCCACCTAGCCTTAACCAAAGGCTATAAGAAAGGACCGACCCTTTCCCGAAGATCCTATTTTTGCTCTTTGGACCCTTCGCGCTATGCCCTCTATCTCTTTCGATCGATAAAGGTTGGCTCTGTCTTTGATCCCTTCGGCTTCGACCAGACGACTACTTGACTTCATCGATCGCTAAGTCAGTCATTCAGTAAGTACAGCACTCACTCTGGTCAGTAGGTACACTCATCAATCCAGTAAGTCAACGGGCAGTGCCCGTAACTCAGACAGCCCCGCTAAGTAAGACAAGAAAGGGCTTCGTTTGGTTGTCAGGTCAGGCAACTAAGGTTGTAGTGTAGAATGCTAAACTATACAAGACATTTCGATTGAAAGTTTTTATTTCTCCCCAAATGCACAAGAAAAGGTAGAAGTGAGCTTCGTTAGAGTGAGGAAAAGATCTTAGCCACCGGTGACCGGCTTTGACCGTCTAGCCGTTGCAATAAAGGCTAGTGTGCGTGGCCGGGGAAGGCTAGCCCGTACTTATCCTCGTATGAACAAGAGTCTAGACTGTAGTTAGTGAAAAGTTCGTGACCTTCGGGTGAGGGGCACGAGTGAACGGACTCTTTTGCAGTTGTCATGAGGACTGAATCCTTCAACATCTACCCTGACATATCGGTCTGAAGTTTCTTCTGTGATCACTTACGACAATCTTTTTAATAAATGCAAATATCGTAGCCTAGTATAGGCCATCGCAGTCTTGGTTGGAGCATCCGTCCTAGGTGTCATACTCACTCTTAACGGTATCGCTCTGAAAATCTAAGATGAATGGAAGATGTCTCCTTCGTCCTTACTGTTAGAGAGTCTTTCAGAAGAACCTAATGGATTCAACTCATACATCCAATCGTCTCCTGTCTCTAATATGAGGTAAGGCATCGCTTAGGAAGATGGGCACATCATATCCCGGAAGAAGAGACAGCAATCTTATCCTCTTATCCAAGGTAAGGAATAAGATAAGTAATAAGGTAAAGAAGGTCAGAACAGCCGGGATAGGAGCTCTTGGTGGTTTAGTTATAGAGTGGGCTGTAGGAAAGGGCGTAACCCCACTCTAAAAGTTGTTCGGTTTTTTTTGGTTGAAAAAGCTCTTCACAAGAGGAGCAAAAAGAAGAAGAATAGGTTGTCGGCATATCCGCTGTGAACGAATCCGCTGCTATTGAATCTGGTGCTAGAGAGAAGCCTTTCGCTTTAGGTTTAGGAAGGGAGTCTTTCTCTTTCTTTGCAAGCATAGGCAAGCAATCAGTACACGAATCCCCGTCCTTTAGAAAGATATGCCCGCCCCCTCTCTTAACTCTAATACACTGGTGACTAAGAGACTCTCTTCAAGTGGAGTGAAGCCAGCACGCGGTACACAGCATACAGGGGGACGAAATCCATACAAGTAGTGGGGAAGCAGCCCCGGCCAATCAAGCATGTAGACAGACGAAAGATAGCAAACTAGCTCATCAGTACAGCTAATTGATTCGTTAGGTGACATGAGTTACACAAGCGAATAGGAAATCTTAACCTACCTCGCTTTCTTTCTTCCTCTAGTTGAGTCAATAAAGCTAGCTGCTGCTTTTAAACTTGACTGATGTAGTGGGCGGTAGTTGGAAGCACAGTAAGGGCAGAAGCAATCCCCAAGTCTCATTTTAGAGCTCATTAGTCTTAGTGTGAAACCCACGAAAAAGGGCAATAGGTCACTATAGGGACATGAACCCCCCAAAAAAGACCTTCTTTTAGGCCTAGAAAGGGAATTCCACTTATAGATAGGAATAGGCCCATGCAAAATAAGTATTTCGGGAAACGGGGGGCAGTTAGCCCGGTCGATAGATGCGGTGCTGAGGTCGCACTTCTCTTAATGAGTCTGTCCGTTCGAGCAGTCTGTCGGAAAAGGTTGTAATCCCTCTCTTGGTGATAGTAGCTCTTCATCAGTTTATAGTAGGAGCTGAGCTCTTCCGCTAGCTTACTAGCTCTGGTAGTAAGGCTCTTCGGTCAATAGTTCCACTGGAAACTGCTTCCTGTATCACTGCTTTTCATTTTCTTTTCGCAAATCTCTTCTTTCCGTCTAAAATTCCCTCCCTTTTGGGGCTGGAGCATTCTTCCTTTATTAGCCTAAGGGGAGAAAGCGCTCTCCCCATATTAGCTTATCGATCAGGATCAAGTTCAAGCAAGGAATCCTAGACATCCCTCAGGCTCGTTTAAATAAATTATTTGAGTAGTCTTTTTTTAGAGTATGACATTCTAATGTAAAGCATTCGGTAGTCGTCAATCCATCCTTTTCTTTTATTTAACATGGGTGATAGTACGAGTGCTGCTTTCAGATGCATTAAAACCCATTATTTGTAGCCTTTTGAAGAAATATATTATATTCTATTATATTCTATTATATATAGTAGAGGAAGGACGTAGCTGGCACAATCAGGGAAATGGAGGCACTAGCAGAAGCAGTTTTAGGAGAATAAGTAGTCGTTTTTCCTGTTTCTGGGGAGGAGGATTTCCATTTTCATGGGGATAAAGCTGTTGTTGAATCTTAATGAGGGAATCTAGTTACATCCTCCTATTCTCGAGCAAGAAGAGGACAGGCCCGGTCAAGGCTTTCGGTTTTTCTTAAAAATACATATGCCGGTTGGCTCTTTCGCATCTTCGGTTTCAGTTCTTCTTTTTAGAAATAC